CAAGAAAAAGTATTTTGTTTCGGTTCGACCTGTAGTCACATATGAAATATCCGATGGGATAAATTTAGCAACCCTTTTCCCTCGGGATATCTTGCAGGAAAAGGATAATGTCCAACTTAGAGTTGTCAATTATATCCTTTATGGAAATGGCAAGTCAATTCGAGGAATTTATCACACAAGTATTCAATTAGTTCGGACTTGCTTAGTATTGAATTGGGACTGGGACCAAGAAAAAAATGGTTCTATAGAAGAGGTTCATGCTTCCTTTGTTGAGGTAAGGGCAAATGATATAATTCGCGATTTCATAAGAATTGAGTTAGTCAAGTCCACTATTTCGTATACCGGAAAAAGGTATGATAGGGCAAGTTCCGGATTGATTCCCGATAATGGATTAGATCGCACCAATATCAATCCTTTTTATTCCAAGGCGAAGATTCAATCACTTAGCCAACATCAAGGAACTATTGGTACGTTGTTGAATCGAAATAAGGAATGCCAATCTTTGATAATTTTGTCATCATCCAATTGTTCTCGAATTGGTCCATTCAATAGTTCGAAATATAACAATGTGACAAAAGAATCGGATCTCCTAATTCCAATTAGGGATTATTTGGGTCCCCTAGGCGCTATTGTACCTAAAATAGCGAATTTTTATTCATCTTACCATTTAATAACTCATAATCAGATCGTGTTAAAGAAATCTTTGCTACTTGACAATTTGAAACAGATTTTCCAAGTACTTCAAATACTTAAATACTGTTTAATAGATGAAAATAGGAGGATTTATAATCCCGATCCATGCAGTAACATCATTTTGAACCCATTTCATTTGAATTGGTGCTTTCTCCATCATGATTATTGTGAAGAGACATCGACCAAAATTAGCCTTGGACAATTTATTTGTGAAAATGTATGTCTATTTAAATATGAACCACACGTAAAAAAATCTGGTCAAATTTTAATTATTAATGTCGACTCTTTAGTTATAAGATCAGCTAAGCCTTATTTGGCTACTCCTGGAGCAACTGTTCATGGTCATTATGGGAAAATCCTTTACGAAGGAGATACATTAGTTACATTTATATATGAAAAATCGAGATCTGGTGACATAACACAAGGTCTTCCAAAAGTAGAACAAATCTTAGAAGTGCGTTCGATTGATTCAATATCGATGAACCTCGAAAAGAGAGTTGAAGGTTGGAACGAACGTATACCAAGAATTCTTGGGATCCCCTGGGGGTTTTTGACTGGAGCTGAGCTAACCATAGCCCAAAGTCGTATCTCTTTGGTTAATAAGATCCAAAAGGTTTATCGATCCCAGGGGGTACAGATCCATAATAGACATATAGAGATTATTGTACGTCAAGTAACATCAAAAGTGTTGGTTTCAGAAGATGGAATGTCTAATGTTTTTTCGCCTGGAGAATTAATCGGATTGTTGCGAGCGGAACGAGCAGGGCGTGCTTTGGACGAATCGATCTGTTATCGGGCAATCTTATTGGGAATAACAAGAGCGTCTCTGAATACTCAAAGTTTCATATCCGAAGCAAGTTTTCAAGAAACCGCTCGAGTTTTAGCAAAAGCTGCTCTACGAGGTCGTATTGATTGGTTGAAAGGCCTGAAAGAGAACGTTGTTCTGGGGGGGATTATACCTGTTGGTACCGGATTCCAAAAATTAGTGCACCGTTCAAGGCAAGACAAAAACATTTATTTGGAAATCAAAAGAAAAAATCTATTCGAGTTGGAAATGAGAGATATTTTGTTACACCATAGAGAATTTTTTTGTTCTTACGCGGCAAACAATTTCCATGAGACAAATTTACATGAGACATCAGAACAATCATTTATGCGATTTAATGATTCCTAAGAGCGGATTTATTTTAACTTTAACTATCTTTTAACTATACTGGTCTGATTATTGATTTGGTAATAAATAAAATAAGTAATTAAAAAAATTTATGGTTTGTGCCGTGTATCAATGGTCAATCCCCGGTAGAAGGTTCCATCGGAACAATTATTTATTTCAAGGTACCTCGTCTCTTTGTTAATAATAAGAAAAATAAAAAACAAAAAGGAAGTGTGGGAAAAAATGACAAGAAGATATTGGAACATCAATTTGGAAGAGATGATGGAAGCAGGAGTTCATTTTGGTCATGGTACTAAGAAATGGAATCCTAGAATGGCCCCTTACATCTCTGCAAAGCGTAAAGGTATTCATATTACAAATCTCGCTAGAACTGCTCGTTTTTTAGCAGAAGCCTGTGATTTAGTTTTTGATGCAGCAAGTAGGGGAAAAAGCTTCTTAATCGTCGGTACCAAAAATAAAGCATCGGATTCAGTAGCATCGGCTGCAATAAGGGCTCGGTCTCATTTTATTAATCAAAAATGGCTCGGTGGTACGTTAACGAATTGGTCCACTACGGAAACGAGACTTTATAAGTTCAGGGACTTAAGAGCAGAAGAAAAGATGGGGAAACTCAACCGTCTCCCCAAAAGAGATGCAGCAATGTTGAAGAAAAAATTATCTACCTTGCAAACATATCTCGGTGGGATCAAATATATGACGGGATTGCCTGATATTGTGATCATCGTTGATCAGCAAGAAGAATATACGGCTCTTCGAGAATGTGCCATTTTGGGGATTCCGACGATTTGTTTAATCGATACAAATTGTGACCCAGATCTTGCAGATATTTCGATTCCAGCCAACGATGACGCTATAGCTTCAATTCGATTGATTCTTAACAAATTAGTATCTGCAATTTGTGAGGGTCGTTCTAGCTATATAAGAAATCGTTGATTATGATTAAGATTAAGAATAATAAGATTACTTAATCTTAATTATTGGGCAACTCCATAGATTTATTGGATCGGTTACTTTTTTTTGAATTTTTTAAAATAGATAAAAAAAAAGAACTGGGGATATTGATATATATTATGATGTTATGTGATTTCTTGGTATCCTAAATATATGATTAATGATTCAAGTTGGTGAGTTGAGAAAGAAATGGTTGAATCAAACTAATTCCTTTTTTGAAGTTCAATTTCTATCAGAGGACAATATGAATGTTATACCATCTTACATTAAAACACTCGAGGGGTTATACGATATATCGGGTGTAGAAGTAGGCCAACATTTCTATTGGCAAATAGGAGGTTTACAAATCCATGCCCAAGTACTTATCACTTCTTGGGTCGTAATTGCTATCTTGTTAGGTTCAGTCATCATAGCTGTTCGGAATCCACAAACCATTCCGACCGACGGTCAGAATTTCTTTGAATATGTCCTTGAATTTATTCGAGACTTGAGCAAAACCCAGATTGGAGAAGAATATGGACCTTGGGTTCCCTTTATTGGAACTATGTTCCTATTTATTTTTGTTTCTAATTGGTCAGGTGCTCTTTTACCTTGGAAAATCGTACAGTTACCTCATGGGGAGTTAGCTGCGCCCACGAATGATATAAATACTACTGTTGCTTTAGCTTTACCCACGTCAGTGGCATATTTTTATGCGGGTCTTACCAAAAAAGGATTGGGTTATTTCGAGAAATACATCAAACCAACTCCAATACTTTTACCAATTAACATCCTAGAAGATTTCACAAAACCTTTATCTCTTAGTTTTCGACTTTTCGGGAATATATTGGCTGATGAATTAGTAGTTGTTGTTCTTGTTTCTTTAGTCCCTTCAGTAGTTCCTATACCTGTCATGTTTCTTGGATTATTTACAAGTGGTATTCAAGCTCTTATTTTTGCAACGTTAGCCGCGGCTTATATAGGCGAATCCATGGAGGGTCATCATTGACTAGTTTTCGAAATAGTCTTTTTTTTAGCTTATCCCAATTCATGCATGGTTCAAGATAATCCGCTTGGTTGGAGAACATAATAGATATAAATACGTATGAATATATGACCTAGAGTCGTAGGAGAGAAGATGAACGATATTACGGAATTGTAAAAAAAAAAGATGGGTTGGGGAGGTCACACTAGATGTATGTAATGTCTATAAGTCCAGCCACTTTTTGTGTGGGTTTCGAGGAATGATTCTATAATCCGATTCAATATAAAATGCGGCCAGTTTACGTTATGGAAGAAAGAAATGTATATGTAATATTAGATATTCACTAGTTATATAGTCCTATCTATACTAGTTATATAGTCCTATCTATATATAAATAGAAGTCCTTATACCCTACGTTATACCCTACCTATATATAGTGATATACATATTGATATCGTTGATATCGATCATATTGATATCCATTTCATATATTGATTTGATTGCAGTTTACTGCATTTAGATTAGATGGATTACAAGATAAGTAAAGTCCTTTCTTCTGTTTCATTTGTGATTGTGGATTGGATGAAAAAACAGATGAACTCAAGGATATAGAAGAGTAAAGAACGAAGGATTGAATGAAAGAATGGTTGGAAAGAAAGAAATGCAATAACTAGAACCGTATGTATATGGATTTACAAAAACTTCATCATGGGTAGAAACTAAAAACGAGATATCGAAGTAGTTCTGACGATTCAGTAATATTATCATTATTTTTTAGTTACTTCGACCCAATAGATCTTAATGATCAAACTTAATGATAAAATTAAGTAATAATTCATTGGTTGATTGTATCATTAACCATTTCTTTTTCTTTTTTTTTGGTGCGAGGAACTTACCATGAATCCACTGATTTCTGCCGCTTCCGTTATTGCTGCTGGATTGGCTGTAGGACTTGCTTCTATTGGACCTGGAGTTGGTCAAGGTACTGCTGCAGGCCAAGCTGTAGAGGGTATTGCGAGACAACCAGAAGCAGAGGGTAAAATACGAGGTACTTTATTACTTAGTCTAGCTTTTATGGAAGCTTTAACAATTTACGGACTGGTTGTGGCATTAGCGCTTTTATTTGCGAATCCTTTTGTTTAATCCTAGAAATGTCAAAAAGTACCTTAGATTGCATACTTTTTTTACTTTTTTTCTTATTTTATTAACTTGAAATTA